AAATGTGAATCCGACGGATTGGTTTCTAATAATTCATGGAGGAGATTATCATATTTCTACAATTCAATTAGATGCGAAATCTAGAAATATACTTTTTATGGTTTAGAAGATGTTTTTTGTTGAAACCCCCTCTTTTTTTTTTTTTTCATTTTAAAGAATTGGTTAGTCGTCCAGTAACAAGTAACAATAATAGCAGTAATAGATAGTATTTAATGGCTGAAAAATAACAACTAATCCAATTTTTAATAAAATTTGGATCAATATTCGTGGCGCGCGCATTGTTGTTCTTGTATTAGACCCAAAAGGCTCTTTCTTGGCTTAATTACAAGGTACAAGGATAGAGCTTTATTTTCTATTAAAATATGGAAAGACAAAAAAAACGTAGAACCCTAGTTTCGAGCGATCTGATACCTTTTTTCTTCTCGTTGGAGATATTATGAGAATGGAACCCAATAAAAAATCCAATGAGTTAAAATGAAAGTAAAAAAGTCAAGTAAAGTGCATTATAGGGTCACTCTTCTTTTGTTCTAAAAAAAAAATAGATATTTTTCCTAATTTTTCCATATTAATTCAAAGAAAAAGAAAGTTTTCTTTTTTGAATTGAATGAAGTTACACAACAAAGTTATTATTCTATTTTACTATAATAATTTTGTTGATTATATTAGTTTACTCAACTCAAGAGTTGCTCAATGAATCTGTTGATTTGGAATCACAGGATGGGTAGATGTCACAGATGATGAATGGATTTCTTACCTATGTCACTATATTTTTGTTCGTCTATAATGATTGATTGATGAATCAAAAACTTTCAATTGTATCTTTCAAGTGGTATTTTTGCTCATCTTCCTCTCTTTCTTTCAAAAATGGAAACTTAGGGAAGTGCTTTCTAAACATATGTATAAAAAGAACATATTTCATTTAGCCTCTTCATGCCCACTATAACTAGTTATTTCGGTTTTCTACTAGCAGCTTTAACTATAACCTCATCTCTATTTATCGGTCTGAGTAAGATACGACTTATTTGATTTGAAATTAATTGAATGAACAACTCATAAAAATCAATCTTTCTGGGATATTGAATATATTCTATAGTTCCTTACCGTGTCCATTTCCAATTCTTGGTCATTGAGATTCATGGGCAATACAGATTCATATTTAAGGATATATATATTACCTCCCCCTTTCTCCTTTCAAACAAATTAAAATGATTGAAGTTTTTCTATTTGGAATCGTGTTAGGTCTAATTCCTATTACTTTGGCTGGATTATTCGTAACTGCATATTTACAATACCGACGTGGTGATCAGTTGGACCTTTGATTAATTAACATCTTTTTTGTTTATTTACCTCCTATTTCTTTGTTTTAATCCTGGAGGTAAAATTCAGACTTTAGACTGCTAATTATTTCAGTGTCATTCTCGATCTAACAAGAATGGAATCACGCTCTGTAGGATTTGAACCTACGACATCGGGTTTTGGAGACCCGCGTTCTACCGAACTGAACTAAGAGCGCTTTTTTTTTTCATAAAAAATTTTATGTGACCAAAATTCATCTTGCATGCATATACTATCATAATCTATATATATAGAAATATATAGAACTCTCATAATACTCATAATATATATATATTATAATATATATTGAATATTGATATTATATTGATAGAATATATATTGCTATTGAGTATGTATGTCCAATTTTAATCGGTCTCAATTGATCCCTTGTTACTGCTCATAAGATAAGTAATCGTTAGGGGTAGGGATGACAGGATTTGAACCCGTGACATTTTGTACCCAAAACAAACGCGCTACCAAGCTGCGCTACATCCCTTTCAATTGGTTTACAGTGTCATTGTAAAGAATCTTTGTCTTGTTTTCCACATCTTTATTTTCTCCGTTGATATATATAAATTATCCTGCCATTTTTTTCTTTTTAGTTTCATATCGTATAACATATAATATTAATTAAAATAAAATAATAATAAAAGACTTATATACATATGAAATCTCCCTAAAAAAATGAATATTTTTAGGGAATGCTCGGGCAGAGCAGAAATGGACCTCTTTTTTTTGTTAAAAAATAAATATCTAATGAATTGTTGTACATTTCAATTTGAATTAGGAATTCTGCGTACAAATACAAGTGGTTATTAACTAAATAACCATCTGATCATATATTTAATTATGTATTACAAATTACAATAAAGAATAAGAATTAAGAAAAAAGAAGGAGGATTTTAAATGCGAGATCTAAAAACATATCTCTCTGTGGCACCAGTGGTAAGTACTCTATGGTTCGGGGCTTTAGCAGGTCTATTGATAGAGATCAATCGTTTATTCCCGGATGCATTGATATTCCCTTTTTTTTCATTCTAGTTATTGACACGGGAAGGGGTGAAGAAGATTCGAGATACAATCAAATATCTGTGATTAATCCCCCCTCTTTTTTTTTTTTTTCTTTTTTTTTTAGAATTCGAATAAGTTAGAAAAGAGAAAGAATAAAGCCGGATTCGGCCTCAGTGAAACTCGGAATTCGGTCCAGGCTTCAATTGAATTTAATTAATAATAAATTAATAATCAATTCCATTTCTATTAAATAATAGAGTGAGACCAGAAATGGAAATGGAATGGCTAGGCGGGTCAACAATATCATACAGGATACTTAAATGAAAACTGAAATACTGTACTGTGATTCTAAATATAGTTAGAAATCTTTGTATTACTTAATTATTACTATACTATATTGATTGGAACGAAATCCTTCATAATTTGATTTCGAGTTAGCAACTTCTATTTATTTTTCGTTCCTTTCATTTTCTTCGCTTCGAATCGTAAAATCGAAGAGTTAAGTGAATCAAAAACCAAAAGGAGGTTCATGGCCAAGGGGAAAGATATCCGAGTAACGGTTATTTTGGAATGTACCAGTTGTGTTCGAAAGAGTGTTAATAAGAAATCAACGGGTATTTCCAGATATATTACTCAAAAGAATCGACACAATACGCCTAGTCGATTGGAATTGAGAAAATTCTGTCCCTGTTGTTGCAAACATACGATTCACGGGGAGATAAAGAAATAGATAAAATCGATCGCTTGTGTGGCACCCCTCCAAGGAACATGAAAAATTGTATATTTTTTTTGTTATTGTTATAATATATATATAATAAATTAATTAAATAATATAAATAATTAATATATATTAATAAAATATATATTGAAATATAATTAAAAAGAATAAAAAATAGAAACAAAACAAATCCTATTTTGTAAGAAATAGGATTTTCGGGATAAGGAATAAACAAATCATGGATAAATCTAAGCGACTCTTTCTTAAATCCAAGCGATCTTTTCGTAGGCGTTTGCCCCCGATCCAATCGGGGGATCGAATTGATTATAAAAACATGAGTTTAATTAGTCGATTTATTAGTGAACAAGGAAAAATATTATCTAGACGGGTGAATAGATTAACCTTAAAACAACAACGATTAATTACGATTGCTATAAAACAAGCTCGTATTTTATCTTCGTTACCTTTTCTTAATAATGAAAAACAATTTGAAAAAAGCGAGTCGGCCGCTAGAACTACTGGTCTTAAAACAAAAAAAAAATAGGGTTACTCTTCAATTGAATTCAAATTCCAATCTAAACTCAAATCAAATGTGGATTGATGTTTTGTTCGAAAACTACGACAATCCAATTTTGATTATCGTGTTGTAATAAAAAAGAGAATCGGTGAAGAAGAATAAATCTTTTTTTTATTGAACGTGGTTGCTCATTTTGACGACTTTATCATATGATTATATTTTATCATCCAAATCTATACTCTACCTTCCCGGAGTTCAGTCTCCGGGGAATTTTTATTTTATGATCTCATTGGAAATCATATAAAGACAATTCCTATTTAATATAGCTATTTGTGCAAGTATTTTACGATTAAGAAGCAACTGCCTCTTGTACAGATTATACACGAGTCTACTATAACTATAGTATACTTTTTTCTGATTCTCACGAATTACTGCATTTATTCGACTGATCCACAAACGACGAAAATCTCTTTTTTTCCTATCTCTATCCCGATGAGCCGAAACCAAAGCTTTTATTTTCTGTTGAGTAATAGTCCGAGTAAGTCTTGAATGAGCCCCTCGAAAGCTTGATGTAAATAAACGAATTTTTGTCCTACGTTTCCGAGCTATATATCCTCGTTTAATTCTGGTCATTGAATAAATGAAACTTTGATGAATAACTATTTTCTTTTTTTTCTTTCAGTTATTCTTTTCCCTTTACTAGTAATAATAAAAACGGATTTTTCCAATGTATAAAATAAAAAATTCCAATGGCTTTTGCTACTATAACCTTCCCAACCACTTTTTTTTTATTTCTAAGCATTTAACCTCGAAATAATAAATTGTATTGATACTAGGTATCAAAAAAACATATTCAATTAAATAGAAATGGATAAAGAAATAGTGGATTCCATCGTTTCTATGGTTACTTCTTAAACGGCGAGGTCCTCTCTATACACCGGAGCCCCTTCCCTCATTTAATCAATGCTATTGTTAACTTGTACAGTTCACACTCTTTGGCTCTACCCATGAAATATCTAGTAATAGGTCTTTCACAACGAAATCTAACTATACAGTAACGGTATTTAAGTATGAAGATTAGCTGGGTAGCTGACCCTGTTAGTCCGTTCTTGCAAGAAAGAATAAGTGCATAATCTTTCCACTTTTTAATTTTTAAATAGGATCTCCCCTGCTTAATGGATAACCATTTGCTACCAATGGGGAAGTCTTTCTCATCTGAAATTGCAAATTGAGGTGATTGGATTTGCACCAACGGAAACCATAAATTTGATACACAATAGAAGGATATATATTATTAATAGATTTTTTTTTAAGATAGTGAATGGAGTTCTTCAATTCTATCCTAACCGATCACTGATATTGGAATAATTTTTTTCCTTTCTTTTGTCTTAGTCCATGATCGGAACGAGTCGCACATACACCCTAGTACATGTTCCTCGGCGCTGAGGGCATCCCCGAAGAGCGGGGGATTTCGTGACATTTCTGATTGGCTGTCTTGTGTTTCTAATAAGTTGTTTAATAGTTGGCATGTTGAATCATATACATAATGAGCTGGTTTAGATCAATCCTAACCCGATGATTATGAATTCCTTATATTCTATATTAATAGATTAATTAATAGAGATATTCTATTAAATCCGGTAAGAAGATAAAATAAAATCTCAAATTGTGTATTTGCGCGGAATCCCTGCTAATTTTTTATTCAACCGCTACAAGATCAACAATTCCATGAGCTTGGGCTTCTGCTGCTGACATAAAAACATCCCTTTCCATGTCTTCGGATACAACCCATAAAGGTTTGCCCGTTCTTTGTCCATAAACCCTTGCGATAATTTCGCGAACTTTCAGTAGTTCTTCCGCTTCCAGGATAAATTCTACCGTTTGTGCCTCATAAAAAGAACTAGCGGGTTGATGGATCATTACCCTGATGATATAACATAATAAAAGGTTACTCTATCTCGCACGATAAGGCGAGAGAGATAAAGAATAATAAAAAACAAAGATATAATTGAACAACCGTACAGGCATCTTTTGCGTATTGCATACGGCTCTACTATGGAATTGATTTTTACCTTCCATCGAAGAAATAGAAAATATAGAGGGTCTATCAGACCTAGATCGGTAAATGATCCAATAACCACCCTTCCTTTTGTTGTTTTGGAGTAGTTAAAAAATACTATGATGGTTCCGTTGCTTTATTATTTCGTCTGTTATTCAGCAATCCCAAAGTTTCTTTTTTTTTTTCCTTTCATAACATAAATATTGTTAAAAGCTTTCCGGTGTGAAAACAAAAAAGTTTGTGACGCTGAAATAGGCTCCTGATAGATCAGATAAAATCGGAAATACCCGTTTTCTCATACTACTCTTTCGATACATAATCGAATGGTTTTGAAAAAAAAAACAAAAAAATTCCGCATATCGAATTCGAAGTGCCATGCTATTATTACTTAATATTCATATGGCGAAGGCATAGTCTTCTTTTTTTTTTTTTCTCAAATAAAAGACTCATTGGCGCCAAGCGTGAGGGAATGCTAGACGTTTGGTAATTTCTCCTCCTGCCAGAATAAAGGATCCCATTGAAGCGGCTAATCCCATGCATACTGTCTGTACATCTGGTTGCACAAATTGCATAGTATCATAAATAGCGATTCCGGGTATTACCCATCCACCCGGAGAATTTATAAACAAATACAAATCTTTGGTATCATCCTCTATACTGAGATATACCATAAGGCCAATAAGTTGATTCGATACCTCACTATCAATCCCTTGGCCTAAAAAAAGTAGTCTTTCTCGATAAAGTCGGTTGATTAGGATAAAATTTTATCCCTTAGGAGCCGTACATGCACCTTTTGATGCATACGGTTCACCAAAAATCGAGAAAAAGAATCAATGTGTAGATTTCAACCCTCTTTCTTTTTTCATAGCAGACTCTTTCGAACTTCTAACGAAAGGTCTTTTTCTTACATCTTTCAAGAAAGACGACTTTTGACCCCTTTATCTATTATCTATATTATATATTATAAAAAAATAAAAAAAAAAGAATGTACTAAACACTTATTGAACTAACTTCTCATTGATGTATTGTTTTCATCGAGATCGAGTCCAAATCGCGATGTCATTTTCTTGTTTCTGAATGGGCTTCTTCCATTTTTTTAGGTTTCTGTTCTACTCCGAGTAAAGATCTACCCTATTTTGATTTGCACATATAGCACAAATACTCCAATACCACGTCTTTTTGCTACGACTTCTTTTTTTTTCTTCAATTTATTTCATGTTTTCCGGCAAATACAAATATATGATAGAAGTAGTAATCGTAGATATATTACCAATTGGGTTTTTTTCTAAACAGAGCCTGGATGCTTCATTTTATTGGTCCAACCAAGCCAACCATAAATTATTCGAAATTGATAATATTAATCTGGATACCTCCCCAAAAAATGGATCTAATTGCACTTCATTACACTTCACGCTCCAAATTTTTGCTGATTCAATCAATCTTTTTTGGGGTGAAAGAGAGGATATCTCGATCGGGGGAGAGAACGGGGAAATCCCATATGACCCAATATATCTGACAAGTCGCACTATACGTCAACCCAAGATGCATCTTCCTCTCCAGGACCTCGAAAGGGTACTTTTGGAACACCAATAGGCATTAAATGAAAAAAGAATTTAATTAAGTAGTATATCTCGCTTTGATGCGGAAACGTAACAATGGATTTATTGTCTTAATAATGATTGGTCTTTATCATATTTTGATTGAATAAGTTCATAAAAAAATCCTAAATACAAAAGGAAGACCAAGTGAATAAAGGAAAATTATTACGAATAGGTCCTTTGAATTATGAACAAATATGTCTGCATTCACTGATATAAACATTCATATAAAATACGGTCAACCCCCTTCCCCTCCACCATT